CATGGGCAATGCGGATTCATATTTAGGGATAGATATTACCTCTCCTTTTTCCTTTCAAACAAATTGAAATGATTGAAGTTTTTCTATTTGGAATTGTCTTAGGTCTAATTCCTATTACTTTAGCTGGATTATTTGTAACTGCATATTTACAATACAGACGTGGCGATCAGCTGGACCTTTGATTAATTAATTAACACCTTTTTTGGATTGACCTCCTGTGAATTAAAGAAAAGAGGAGTTCAAATAGTGTCTCGTCTTAACCTAACCAAGACCCGAATCACGCTCTGTAGGATTTGAACCTACGACATCGGGTTTTGGAGACCCGCGTTCTACCGAACTGAACTAAGAGCGCTTTCTAATCACAATAGCTAAGGCTGTATGTAAGGACGAGTTTTTTGTTTTCGAATGCATCCCAATACCTCTTGTATGCTATCATATAGCATACATATCTTATATATACCTAGACTAAAAAACGATTCTGTATGCATGATTTGAATCGATTTCAATCGTTACTGCTCAGAGGAGAAGTAATAGGTAGGGATGACAGGATTTGAACCCGTGACATTTTGTACCCAAAACAAACGCGCTACCAAGCTGCGCTACATCCCTTTCAATTGGTCGACTGTGTCATTGTAGAGAATTCCTGTCTTGTTTTCCAAATCCTTCTTTTTTATCCTTAGCCATATCCATTGATATACAAGTTATCTTGCCATTTCTTTTTTTGGTCTCATATAACAACCATCTAATAATAGAAGGCTTATATATCTAATATATATATTATTAGTGATTAGTTATTAGAAGACTTATATATTATTTATATATTATTATAATATATATTAGATGAATCGTAAAAAAGAACTCAAAATGAATGTTTTGGGGGAATGCTCGTTTGGAAAGGGATGTTTTTTCGGTTTTAAGAAAGGGGAAAATCTTATCTAACGAATCCGTGTACATACATTTCAATTGGAATTAGGAATTCCGTGTACAAATACAAGCGGTTCTTATCGTAACTGCTTCCATATCCATCCGATCCCATATGGATTACAATTATACATTACAATAAAGAAGGAGGATTTTCAATGCGAGATCTAAAAACATATCTTTCCGTCGCACCGGTACTAAGTGCTCTCTGGTTCGGGGCTTTAGCGGGCCTATTGATAGAGATCAATCGTTTCTTCCCGGATGCGTTGACATTCCCTTTTTTTTCCTAGTTATTAACTATTGACATGGGAAGGGGTGAAGAAGATTAGAGATAGAATCAAAAGATCTTTTACTAACCCCTCCCCCTCTTTTCTTGTATCTAAAATAGAATTCGATCCGATTAAGTACAATAAAGTAAAGGAGGAAAGAGAAATAAAAACGTAGATTCAACCCCGGCAAAATTCGGTTTACGCATCCAATTCAATTGATAAAAAATTTCGTGAGAGCGCAAATTTGTCTAAAACAAGAATATCATACAAGATATTTAAATGAAATAAGACTATCTTCGAATAGAATTCTATTGTAAATAGAACTAAATGAAAGAGAGTTAGAAATCGTTATTTTACTTTTTTCTATTTATATTATATTATTTTGATTTATTTAATATTTAATTGAATTGAATATTACTTACTATATTTTGTTGTGATTGCAACGAAATCTTTCCAAATTTCTAGTTAGAGCAACTTCTATTTCTTTTTTTCCTTCCTTTTTTTTACCTTTAGATCGGAAAAAAGAGGGGTTGGTTAAATCAAAAACTCAAAGGGGGTTTATGTTATGGCCAGGGGTAAAGATGCCCGTGTAACGGTTATCTTGGAATGTACCAATTGTGTTCGAGGGGGTGTTAATAATAAGGAATCGGCGGGTATTTCCAGATATATTACTGAAAAGAATCGACACAATACGCCTGGTCGATTGGAATTGAAAAAATTCTGTCCCTATTGTTACAAACAGACAATTCACGGGGAGATAAAGAAATAGATCGAATCAAGAGTCAAGTGTCTGTCTTTTTTTTACAAGGAACATGAAAAGGGACACACCGTATTATTAATTGTTATAGGGAACAGGATTTCTATAATCTATGATATGGCTTAAATCTATAATAACTTAAATAGAAAATAGAAAAAAACCAAATCCTTTCCTTTTGTCATTCTCATTTTTTTTGATCAGATTCAACTAGTATTTTCAGGATAAGGAATAAACAAACCATGGATAAATCCAAGCGACTCTTTCTTAAATCTAAGCGATCTTTTCGTAGGCGTTTGCCCCCGATCCAATCGGGGGATCGAATTGATTATAGAAACATCAGTTTAATTAGTCGATTTATTAGTCAACAAGGAAAAATTTTATCGAGACGGGTAAATAGATTGACTTTAAAACAACAAAGATTAATTACTATTGCTATAAAACAAGCTCGTATTTTATCTTTGTTACCTTTTCGTCAGAAGGCGAAACGGTTTGAAAGAAGGCAGTCGACCGTCAGAACTGTTGGTCTTAGAACCAGAAATAACTAAAAAAAAAAGCTTACTCCTCAATTCAATTGAATTAGTTGAGAGTTTGTTTGAAAAATACAACAATCTAAGCACGATTGGATTGTTGTATTGTAAGAAAAAACAAGAATGTGGGAACAAGAAATCTTTTTTTATTGGATATTGGACGTCTTTACTGATTTTATTTTGAGCGGCTTTCTCATATTCTCGTTTTTATCATATTCTCCTTATCATATTAATTTCTACTCTACCTTCCCGGAGTTCATTCTCCAGCGAACTCTATTTCAATATTGTAGCGGATTCTTGACAATCTACTTCTTTTAGGATCTCATTGGAAATCATATAAAGACAATTCCTATTTAATATAGCTAGTTGTGCAAGCATTTTACGATTAAGAATCAACTGCCTCTTGTACACAGTGTGTATTATTTTACAATAAGTTAAGTATTGCCTATTCTCGCGAATTGCTGCATTTATTCGAGAGACCCACAAACGACGAAAATCTCTCTTTTGTCTATCTCTATCTCGATGAGACGAAAACAAAGCTCTTATTCTCTCTTGAATGATTATTCGAGTCAGTTTTGCACGAGCCCCCCGCGAGCTTGATGCAAATACACGCGTTTTTGTTCTACGTCTACGAGCTATATATCCCCGTTTAATTCTGGTCATTGAATAAATGAAACTTTAATGAATAACTAATCAATTTCTTTTCTTTCAGTTATTCTTTTCCTCTTTCCGAGTTTCTTAATAACAAAACGGATTCTTCCAATGTATAAAACAAAAATTCCAACGGCTTTGGCTACTATAACCTTCCCGACCACGATTTGTCTTTTTTTTTTTTTTTTATCGGCATTTCACCTCGAAATAAGAAATTGTATTGATACTCGGTATTAAAAAACATAAAAGAGAAAAAGCTACTAAATAGAAATGAATAAAGAAATGGTGGGTTCCTTCGTTTCTATGGTTACGTCTTAAACGGTGAGGTCCTCTCTATACACCGGAGCCCCTTACTTCATTTAATCAATGCCATTGGGAACGTGTACAGTTCACATTCTCTGGCTCTACCCATGAATTATCTAGTCATAGGTCTTTCACAACGAGACCTACCTATACAGTAACGATATTGAATTATGAAGATTAGCTGAGTAGCTGACCCTTTTAGTCCGTTTTTTCCAATTTTTCCAAAGTAGAGGCATAAGATTTCTGCTTTGAAAATGGCATTTCCCCCGCTTAATGGATAACCATTTGTTACCAATGGGGAATTTTTTCATCTTCAATTCCAAATTGAAATGCTTGGATTTGCACCAATGGAAACCATAAATTCCAACACGCTAGAAGGATATAATATATCTTTTTTTTTATGTCTTTTTATTTAATAGTGAACGGCCCTTGCTTCCATTTTATCCCATTCACAGGTACTGACATTGAGACTTGAAAATGAGTTTCCTTTATTTTGTCCGAGCGAGGATCTGAACGAGTCGCACATACACCCTAGTACATGTTCCTCGGCGCTGAGGACATCCCCGCAGGGCGGGTGATTTCGTGACATTTCTGATTGGCTGTCTTGTGTTTCTAATAAGTTGTTTAATAGTTGGCATCTTGAATCGTATACATAATGAGTGGGTGGGTTTAGATCGATCCGAACCCCACCCGGCCTGCTTAGGAATAATAGTTAACATTACGAAACACGGAAGTAGAAAGTTCAATTAAGCGCAACTCTCCGGTTGTGATTAGGATAAGGTGCAATCCAAACATTTTGAACCCCTATACGCGGGTACCATGAATATGCCGAAACACCCTAATCTTATCTAACGAATCCGTGTACATACATTTCAATTGGAATTAGGAATTCCGTGTACAAATACAAGCGGTTCTTATCGTAACTGCTTCCATATCCATCCGATCCCATATGGATTACAATTATACATTACAATAAAGAAGGAGCAAGTTTATCTTCCCGGATGTGTTGACATTCCCTTTTTTTTCCTAGTATTTAAAGGGAAAACGAAAGGGAAACTTATCGCAATTCTCGTGGTGTTGCGGGGTTGGGAGAATCGTCCAGACGAGGATGGTCATCCCGTACACGAACAAGAATATCTTTAATCCCTATAGCATCAATAATTCCATAATCTTTGGCTTCGGTTGCTGACATAAAAATATTTCTTTCCAAATGGTCGTTTATAACCCTTGGGGGTTTGCCTGTTCTTTGTACATAAACCCTTAGGACCATTTCGCGAATTTCTTCTATTTCCTCTGAGTCCACGAATACCTCCGCCGCTGGGTCTTTGGCAGTATAAGAGGACGCGGGCTGATGCATCATTACCCTGATGATATCACAAATGGTTCCTCTATCTCGGATGATGAGGAGAGGGGATGATAATTAAGAAAAACAAGATAGAATTGAGCAACCGTACAGGCATCTTCGGCACATTGCATACGGCTCCACAATCGAATTCACTTTGACCTTCCAGTGAAGAAAGAGAAAATAATATAGATTAGATCTAGGGTTTAGTTTCTCAGATCCGGGTCGGCAAATGATCCAATTACCATCCTTGCTTTCAGAACAGTTAAAAAATACTATGATGGCCCCGTTGCTTTTTATATATTATTTCGTTTGTGATTCAGCAATCCCAAAGTTTCTTTTTTTTTTTTTTTTCGTACTCTTTCATTTTATAGGGGAGAAACAAAAAAGTTTGTGACGCTGAAAAGGTCCCGGAGAAAATCGGGGAATACCTCTTATACTAATTTGATAGTGCCCTTTCGATATATAATCTATGTTTTGAAAATATATATATTTCATATCGAATTCGAGAAGTGCCATGCTATTATTACTTAATATTCATATTTCATATGGCGAAGGCATAGTCTTTTTTCTTAAAAAACGCATTGGCGCCAAGCGTTAGAGGATCCTAGGCGTTTGCCCTTTTCTCCGCCGGCCAGCAGAAGGGATGCCATTGAGGCGACTAATCCCAGGCCTAGTGTATTCACATCAGGGTCTATGTATTCCATGATATCATAAATACCCAATCCAGGTCCTGCCAGCCCGCCGGGAGAGTTTATAAAGAAAAAGATCTCTTTTTTCGGATCCTCTATGTTGTAAAATACCATCAGCCCAAGAATATGATTGCCGATCTCGTTATCAAGTTCGCCGCTTAAAAAGGCGGTTCTGGTTCGATAAAGTCGGTTAATTAGGATAAAATTTTTATCCCTTAAAAGAAGAGCCGTACATGCACCTTTTGATGCATACGGTTTAACAAAATTCGTGAAAAAAAGAATCAATGTGTAGATTCCGGCCCTCTTTCTTTTGTTTTTTTATGGCGGGACACCCTTTTTCTAATCTCATTTTCGAATTTATTAAAGATAAAGAAGCGTCTTTTTTTTTTTTTTTCATTTTTCAAGAAAGACGCCTTTTCCTTTGTCCCTCTTCCCTCTAAAGAAACAAAATCCATTAAACTTATCGACCTAACTTCTCATTGATGTATAGTTTCACCGAGATAGAATCCCAATCACGATGTTATTTTCTTGTTCTTAATGGGCTTCTTCAGTTGTTTTAGGTTTCGGCTTTACTCCAAGTAAAAATAGACCCGATTTCAAGTTGCACATACAGCAGGACACATCTTATCTTACTAACTATGAATAGAAAACTGCGTCTTTTTCCTACCACTTACTTCTTTTTCAATTCATTTTCTATCTTCTGCCAAATATTCGATGTATTTCTCCTATTTTTGGGGGTATTAAAAGTATTAAATTTTTATCTGATTCAAAAGGTCTTTTATGATCTATGATATCAGTATTATGAAATTAAGTATTAATAATCATAAATATATTTATTACCAATTGGGTTTTTTCTAAACAGAGCCTGGATTCTTGATTTTTTGGGGCCACCCAGGCTAACCATAAATTTGGATAAATTAGATTTGAATTGATAATATTGATTTGAATACCCCCCAAAATGGATCTAATTGTACTTAATTGAACTTAACGATCGCACTTCTTTCACGCTCCAAATTTTTGATAATTCAGTCTTTATTGGGCAAAAAGGGCGATATCTCGATCGGGGGAGACAACGGGAAAATCCCATATAGCCCAAAATATCTGACAAGTCGCACTACAGGTCAACCCAAGAAGAGTCTTCGTCTCCGGGAACTCGGAAAGCTGCTCTAGGAATTCCAACAGGCATAATAAAATAAATTATAAAAAAAATCCGCGACACTGGAAAAGAAGGTGGAATAAACTAAGGTGTTCTCATCAGCGCGGCGAGTGCTCTTTCATGTGTAAGCGTCAGACTACCGTGAAATCATATTATCTTAATCATATTATATTGTCTTTTATCAGCTTTTATCAATAGCTGGGAAAAATTATTACGATAGGTCTTTTGAATGATTAACAACTATATGTATTCGTTCATAGAAAATGGGATCAACCCCCATTGCGTATTGGTACTTATCGGATATAGAATAGATCTGCTTCTCATTGTTCCTACGAACCGAATTGCTACGTTTTTACTAAAAAAAACAAGAATATAACAAATATTAATCCTTTCTCCGAGCGAATCCACCGAAAAGGGGAGGTCCAGAGCATAGTTTTTCCAATGCAATAAAGTTACATAGTGTCTATTTTTCGTTGATAAAGGGGTATTTACATGGGTTTGCCTTGGTATCGTGTGCATACCGTCGTATTGAATGATCCTGGCCGTTTGCTGGCTGTCCATATAATGCATACAGCTTTGGTTTCTGGTTGGGCCGGTTCGATGGCTTTATATGAATTAGCAGTTTTTGATCCCTCTGACCCCGTTCTTGATCCAATGTGGAGACAAGGTATGTTCGTTATACCCTTCATGACTCGTTTAGGAATAACAAATTCATGGGGTGGTTGGAGTATCACAGGGGGAACTGTAACGAATCCGGGTATTTGGAGTTACGAAGGTGTGGCCGGCTCACATATTCTGTTTTCTGGCTTGTGCTTCTTGGCAGCTATCTGGCATTGGGTGTATTGGGATTTAGCAATATTTTCTGATGAACGCACAGGAAAACCTTCTTTAGATTTGCCCAAGATCTTTGGAATTCATTTATTTCTTTCAGGGCTAGCTTGCTTTGGTTTTGGCGCATTTCATGTAACAGGGTTGTATGGTCCTGGAATCTGGGTGTCCGATCCTTATGGACTAACTGGAGAGGTACAACCTGTAAATCCAGCATGGGGCGTAGAAGGTTTTGATCCTTTTGTTCCAGGAGGAATAGCCTCTCATCATATTGCAGCGGGGACTTTAGGTATATTAGCGGGTCTATTTCATCTTAGTGTCCGTCCGCCCCAACGTCTCTACAAGGGATTGCGTATGGGCAATATTGAAACCGTCCTTTCCAGTAGTATTGCTGCTGTCTTTTTTGCAGCTTTTGTTGTTGCTGGAACTATGTGGTATGGTTCAGCAACTACCCCTATCGAATTGTTTGGTCCCACCCGTTATCAATGGGATCAGGGATACTTCCAGCAAGAAATATATCGAAGAGTTGGCGCGGGGCTATCCAAAAATCAAAGCTTATCAGAAGCTTGGTCTAAAATTCCTGAAAAATTGGCTTTTTATGATTACATCGGGAATAATCCTGCAAAAGGGGGATTATTCAGAGCGGGTTCAATGGACAGCGGGGATGGAATAGCTGTTGGGTGGTTAGGACATCCTATCTTTAGAGATAAAGAGGGGCGTGAACTTTTTGTACGTCGTATGCCTACTTTTTTTGAAACATTTCCGGTTGTTTTGGTAGACGGAGACGGAATTGTTAGAGCCGACGTTCCTTTTAGAAGGGCAGAATCGAAGTATAGTGTTGAACAAGTAGGTGTAACCGTCGAGTTCTATGGTGGCGAACTCAATGGAGTCAGTTATAGTGATCCTGCTACTGTTAAAAAATATGCTAGACGCGCTCAATTAGGTGAAATTTTTGAATTAGATCGCGCTACTTTGAAATCGGATGGTGTTTTTCGTAGCAGTCCGAGAGGCTGGTTTACTTTTGGGCATGCTTCGTTTGCTCTTCTCTTCTTCTTCGGGCACATTTGGCACGGTGCTAGAACCCTCTTCAGAGATGTTTTTGCTGGTATTGACCCGGATTTGGATACTCAAGTGGAATTTGGAGCATTCCAAAAACTTGGAGATCCAACTACAAGAAGACAAGCAGTCTGATACAGGATTTCATTTCTATGTTCTTTTTTTTCTTTATTTTGTTGATTTCACATAGGTTAATCGAAAAATCTTCTTCGCCTTTTCTTTGACCCTTTCTTTTTCTTTATCGGAGAGATAATCTCAAATAAATAGGTACGGAAGTTATAATTGTAAGTAAAGCACGAGCGAATTTATGGAAGCATTGGTTTATACATTCCTCTTAGTCTCCACTCTAGGGATCATTTTTTTCGCTATCTTTTTTCGAGAACCGCCTAAAATTCAAACTAAAAAGACGAAATGATTTTTTATTATATCAATTGAAGTAATGATCAATTGAAGTAATGAGCCTCCCAACATTGGGAGGCTCATTACTTCAACTAGTCCCCGTGTTCCTCGAATGGATCTCTTAATTGTTGAGAGGGTTGCCCAAAAGCAGTATATAAGGCATACCCCGTAAAACTTACAAGTAAACCAGATATAGAGATGGCGACTAGGGTTGCTGTTTCCATTATTATATAATTTCAAGAACAAAAAAAATGGATCTCTGAAAAAAGCGTTTATTTACAACGGAATGGTATACAAAGTCAACAGATCTCAATTAATACAAAATAGGATGTATGGCTACACAAACTGTTGAGGATAGTTCTAGAGCTAGACCAAAAAAAACAGGTTTAGGGGGGTTATTGAAACCATTAAATTCAGAATATGGTAAAGTAGCTCCTGGGTGGGGAACTACCCCTTTGATGGGTCTTGCAATGGCTCTATTTGCGGTATTCTTATCTATTATTTTGGAAATTTATAATTCTTCCGTTTTATTGGACGGAATTTCAATGAATTAGATTCACAATAACCGCGAATTCTTAGCTTTTTCAATACAAAATAAAGCATTTCGGTTTTGGATTTTTATCTCATTCTATTTTTTTGTTATTGGTAGTTCGATCGTGGAATTTCTTTCTGTATTTCCGGAATATGAGTGTGTGACTTGTTATAATGGATCTTATTGATAGTACAGAGAGTGGGTCTGTCATCTTGATAGAGATGGTTTTACCTCGTCGGATATTCATTCTCGTATCTGGAGCACGGAATAGATGAAATAGATCAAAAATATATATATTCACTATGATTCCTACTTAATATGCACACCCCGTGACCGGATTCCAAAAAAATTTCCAAAGAGTTATAAATCGAAATATTTTTCTTTTCTTTTTAAACCCCCCTGTTTTATTTTGATCCAAGTAAAATCAAAAACTTTCTTTGGATTTTTAGTCATTATATCTATCATTCAATAAGTGATGATCCAATGGTTCTTACTCAGGGAATCTTTGGATTTCGTTTGAAGTTTTATTGAATCATCGCGGTTCGAGTATGAATCTGGGGTTTCCAT